AGAAGGTTATATAAAAAAAATCTATATAACCACGATTATATGACCAAGCATATATAACAGATATTATTTTATCTCTAATAAATTTCAGTTTATTAGGAATACTTTTAATAAATGAATTAAAGAAATTAAAATTTTGTAAAGATGAATAAAGAGGCTTATATAAAAAGGATGCTTTCAGGATTCCGAAAGAAGCTATACTGACTGAAAAAGTTCCATTTGTTAGAAATTCATACCAATCCCAATCCATATCCATCCATTTTTTTTTATTTTGATGTAAAAGGTTTATAGACAGAGTTAACACTTTGGATAATATATCCACCCGCAGTCCTTCTTGATTGAAGAAAGGAATTCCTATAACTCCAATGAATAAAGTAAATAGACCTAATATAAGCATAGGCAATAACATCGTATTGCCCGGCTCATGGGGATACGAAAAAAAGTTCTTAGTATCGAAATAAGGAATAGTAAAGAAAGGAACCGTCATATTTCTTACATTACTATTATTGCCATATTTTTTTTTGAAAAAAAAAGGAATCCTTTCATCATTATTCCTTGTTAATAAAGGTAATAAGCAAAAATTCTTTTTAATCACCCCTTGCCCCTCTCTACCCCATAAAGATATTGAATAGACCGAGCTTTTTTTTTTGCCACTGTAAGTTTGAAAATAAACATTTAAATGTCCCTCAAAAGTAAGTAAATAGATCCGAAACATATAAAATGCAGTTAATCCCGCGGTGGAAAAAGCAATTATTGCAAAAATTGGTGAATACAACCAACTATCATTAAGAATTTCATCTTTGGACCAAAAACATCCAAGAGGTGGAATACCACAAAGAGAAAGTGTACCCACTAAAAAAGCTGTTTTTGTAATCGGTACATGTTTTCTTAAACCTCCCATAAGAACCAGATTCTGGTTTTTATCTGGAGAATAGCCAACAATAGTTTCCATTGAATGAATAATAGATCCAGATCCTAAAAACAACAATGCTTTGGAATAAGCATGAGTAATCAAATGAAACAAAGCAGCTCGATAAGAACCCATACCTAAAGCCAATATCATATAACCCAATTGAGACACTGTAGAATAAGCTAAACCTCTCTTAATATCTTTTTGAGCAAGAGCTAAAGTGGCCCCTAAAAGTAAGGTTATTACACCTATCAAAGCTATTAGATTCATTATGTAGGGTAAAACTATTAAAAGTGGGAGAAGCCGGGCGACAAGAAAAATTCCGGCCGCTACCATAGTAGCGGCATGTATAAGAGCTGAAATAGGGGTAGGCCCTTCCATAGCATCGGGTAACCATACATGAAGGGGAAATTGAGCAGATTTAGCAATTGCACCAGCAAATAATAGAAAGGCACACAAAGTAGCAAATAAAAAATTAACTTCATTATTATAAACCAAGTTATTGAATATTTCAAACAAATCCCAAAATTCTAAACTGCCCGTTATCCAATAAAAACCCAAAATTCCTAATAATAAACCAAAATCTCCGACGCGATTAGTTACAAACGCTTTTTGACAAGCATTCGCTGCAGTAGGCCGGTTGAACCAAAAACCGATTAATAGATAAGAACACATTCCAACCAATTCCCAAAAAAAATAAATTTGTATCAGATTAGAACTAGTAACTAATCCTAACATTGAAGTATTGAAAAAACTCATATAAGCAAAAAATCTCAAATATCCCTGATCATGAGACATATAATTGTCACTATAAATAAGAACCATAATTCCAACCGTAGTGATTAATATTAACATAATAGAAGTAAGCGGGTCAACCAAAAAACCAAATTCTAAAGAAAAGTCATTATTGATAGTCCAAGACCATATAGATAGATAGACAGAAGGGTTATTTTTTTGTTCAATAAATAGATAGGTTGAAAAACTCATAACTATACTTAAGAATAAAACACTAGGAAAAACCCACATACGGCGAAGATCTTTTGTTGCCGTTGGAAAAAGTAGAAGTCCTACTCCTATTAATATAGGAACTGGAAGGGGAATAAAAGGTAAAATCCATGAATATTGATATGTATATTCCATAAAAATCTTTTTATTTTTATCTTAATTAATTGTTTCTGATTTACCTGCTCTTATTTTTTTTTTTTAAATGATAAAGGATCGGTTAATAAAATAAAAAATTAAAATATACAAAATATAGAATTTTCTAGCCTTAATTATTTTGAATCCTTTTTAACTATTTTAAAAATTTCATCAAATCAAGAGATTATTCAAATGATATGAAAAAATTACTATTGAAAAATAAAAAAAATAAACATAGTACTTTTTGTAAAATTTGATGAAAAAAATGAAAATTTACATTTTCATCTTAATTATTATTACGTATTATTAAGTATTACAACAATTTATATATCTATAGAGAAAGGATAAATACTTACACGAAAAGAAGTATTTGATCTGAATCCTAAAAAACTATAATTTTTCCCAGAAAAGTTATTTATTTTAGTTTGGGGTATTCATAATCATTATCATTAACCGATTTATTTTTGGAACTGAGTTGATTGTCTTTTATTTTTTTAGTAAAGACTATGATCATCAAACTATGACATACAAGACTTGACTTTACCTCAAATTAAAAGGAGGAATTAATAATAAAAAAAAAAAAATAGCTTTTATAAAACGATTTATTTTATATCGTCACTTTTAAAATTTTAAAATTATATGTACTCTTTTTTTGTGAGCCTGGCCAATTAAATTAAAAATTAAAAATTAATAGAAAAAATATAAAATTTTTAATTAATAAGGTAAAGGTATAGGGGTTGGTTTATTAAAACTTTCGGTATTTTTTAGTATGTATTTTAGCACCATTTTATTATCTGTATAAATGCATGTAGCGCTACAATACAAAAAAAAATAAACTATACGGGGATATTAAAATTAAAGAAGGGTACACAGTCCTTTTTTGTATTTTTTTTTTGATTATCAGATCAAATTTAATCAATTAGATTTTTATGACATAGCGAATTTTATAGATATGGATTTGAATGAGGATATAAGAGAAACAATAAAATAAATATTAATTATTCGATATTGTCTGGAATATAAAAAATCGTTTTTTTATTATTTATAATAAAAAATATAAATAAAATAATAAAAAAAAAATATATATTTTATTCCTAGTACTATATTTACGCTTTTTTTCTATAATTCATATTTTTATGAAGGGAGTACAATCTATAAAATGAATAAATAGCTGGATAATAAAGAACAATTGGTTTTGAACACTAGATAATAGATGTCTTTGACATCCAACTATAGAAACTAAAAACTTATTATAATTTTTTAATGGCAGTTCCGAAAAAACGTACTTCTATCTCAAAAAAACGTATTCGTAAAAATATTTGGAAAAAGAAAGGATATTGGGCAGCATTGAAAGCCTTTTCGTTAGGTAAATCTCTTTCTACAAGGAATTCAAAAAGTTTTTTTTATGCAACAAATAAATAATCAAAGATTGGAATAATCTGAGTTGTTTTGATTCGAAAAACAGTAAGTCTAATTTGTTTCTAATTTATTTATAAGTTTTATTTTATATTACAAGTTAGAAAAAATTTTTAAATTATAAATTATAATAAAATAATATTCTATTAAGTTAATATTTATATATTTAAATAGGTTAATATAAAAATATAAAATGAAAATAAAAAATATCTAAATATAAATATTTATATTCTATAATGTTTTGAACCGATCAATAGCAATCGTAAATTTCATTTGTTTCGCTTTTATAATAAAAATACAAAAAATTCTTGTGTATACTTAAATTTAAATAAAAATGCTATACCTTTTTTTTTTTTTTTGAAATAAAGAATAAATGCAAGAACAAGATTTTAACTTTCTTTTGAGTATGCTTTATCGTTTTTATGATGGGGAAAATAAAAATCCCCATCGATTCGATAATAAAAAAAAATTAGATTTTATTGTCTATATTTTATAGCATAACTCTAGTACTTAGTGTATTAAATATATATTGAATATTTTTATTAAACTAATTAGAGAAGAGCATATAGAAAATTTGTAGTCACTAATAGGTTGTTCAAACTAATTAATTAAATTCAAAATGTGTTTTATAAATCATTCTTTCTTTAAATTATTATCAATAGATATACCCTAACTTTTAGTTTAACCCAATTAATAAAAAAAAATCCTTTTACTTTTTTTATTTTTAAGTGATTATAGGACGAATATGCCAAGTTTAGATCCTATGTTTCAACTGGAAGATCAATCAAAAATAAATAAATTTATATTGAATTGATTACTTCACTCTCGACAATTGAATAAAAAAAGGTTATTATGATTTCGAACAAGCCGCTATGGTGAAATCGGTAGACACGCTGCTCTTAGGAAGCAGTGCTATAGCATCTCGGTTCGAGTCCGAGTGGCGGCATGGCCTCTTCTAAATTATAAAAGAGTAAGTCCTATACTGAATTCAATTCCCCCCCTTTTTTTTTTATTTTTATGATTTTTTCAACTTTACAGCATATATTAACACATATATCCTTTTCAGTCGTTTCAATTGTAATTACAATTCATTTACTAACCTTATTAGTAAATGAAATCGTAGGATTATATAATTCGTCAGAAAAGGGGATGATGGTTACTTTTTCCTGTATAACAGGATTATTAGTTACTCGTTGTATTTATTTACAACATTTACCATTAAGTAATTTATATGAATCATTAATCTTTCTTTCATGGAGTTTCTCCAGTATTCATATGGTTCCGTATTTAAAAAAAAAAAAAAAATATTTAAATTTAAACGCAATAACCGCGCCAAGTGCTATTTTTACCCAAGGTTTTGCTACTTCGGGTCTTTTAACTGAAATGAATCGATCCGAAATATTAGTACCCGCTCTCCAATCCCATTGGTTAATGATGCACGTAAGTATGATGATATTGGGCTATGCAGCTCTCTTATGCGGATCATTATTATCACTAATTCTTCTAGTCATTACATTTCAAAATTTCATAAGGATTTTTACTAAAATCAAAAATTTAGTAAAGGAGCCATTTGCGCCGGGCGAGATTCAATACATAATAGAAAAAAATAATTGTTTAATAAACACTTCTTTTCTTTCTTCTAGGAATTATTACAGGTTTCAATTGATTCAACAATTGGATCTTTGGAGTTATCGTATTATTAGTTTAGGCTTTATCTTTTTAACGATAGGTATTCTTTCGGGAGCAGTATGGGCTAATGAAGCATGGGGATCATATTGGAATTGGGATCCAAAGGAGACTTGGGCATTTATTACTTGGACCATATTTGCAATTTATTTACATACTCGAACAAATAAAAATTTTGAAAGTGTAAATTCTGCAATTGTGGCCTCGACGGGCTTTCTTTTAATTTGGATATGCTATTTTGGGGTTAATTTATTAGGAATAGGGTTGCATAGTTATGGTTCATTTCCATTAACATCTAATTGAATTTAAGAAAGGAAAGTACTTGAAAAATACAAAATAAACATAGAACAGTATAAGTGTATATAAGAAAACTTCGTGTAATCAAGCGAGAACCCTTTAGTTTTGATTTTATTCATTTCCATTAGTTGATTCAAAAAGGTTCTCGCTTGATTACATACCTAGTAATAATATAATTATTACTTTATTTTTCTCAAATTTAAGAGAAAAAAAGGACTTTTTTTCATTGTCGAACAAACAATTTTAAAAATAATAGGATTTTTGTTTGATTTTTTGGTTTACTCACGAAAACTATGGATAAAAATAATTAGAGAGAAGAGCTTCGACTTTGTCAACTGATAGTGAGAAAACGAAATCTGGATAAATACCAATGGATATTATGGGTAAAAGAATAGAGATCGAAACAAACAATTCTCGCGGCCCAGAATCAACAAAATAAGAGTTTGGGGCATTAAAAAGCTTGTATCCATAGAACATCTGGCGTAACATAGATAATGAATAAATAGGAGTTAATATTATTCCAATTGCCATTACAAACGTAATTAGTATTTTTGGCATTAAAAGAAATTTTTGGCTAGTAAGTATTCCAAAAAATACTATCAATTCTGCAACAAAACCGCTCATGCCCGGTACTGCAAGAGAGGCCATTGATAACATACTGAAAGTCGTAAATATTTTTGGAAGTGTGATAGCCATTCCGCCCATTTCATCGAGATAAACGAGACGTATTCGATCATAACTCGTTCCTGCCAAGAAAAAAAGTGCAGCTCCAATAAATCCATGAGAGATTATTTGTAAAATGGATCCGTTTAGTCCTGTCTCGCTTATAGAACTAAGTCCTATAATTATGAAACCCATATGAGATACGGAGGAATAAGCTATTCTTTTTTTTAAATTACGTTGACCGGGAGATGTTGAAGCTGCATAGATTATTTGAATTGTGCCGACCATCATCAACCAAGGAGAAAATATAGAATGGGCGCGGGGTAATAATTCCATATTGATCCGAACCAATCCATACGCTCCCATTTTTAATAAGATTCCGGCTAGAAGCATACAAGTACTGTAATGTGCCTCTCCATGAGTGTCTGGTAACCAAGTATGTAAGGGTATAATCGGCGATTTAACAGCAAAAGCAATAAAAAATCCAATATATAATATAATTTCGAGTGCTACAGGATACGATTGATTAGCTGATGTTTCAAAATTTAATGTTGGTTCATTAGAACCAGCTAAACAAATACCTAGAATTGCCATTAATAAAAAGGCGGAACTTCCTGCAGTGTACAAAATAAATTTTGTAGCTGAATACAAACGTTTCTTTCCTCCCCACATGGATATAAGTAGATAAACTGGAATTAATTCTAATTCCCACATGATGAAAAAAAGTAAAATGTCTTGAGAGGAAAAAGGTCCTATTTGACCGCTATACATTGCTAACATAAGGAAATGGAATAATCGGGACTCTCGAGTAACCGGCCGAGCCGCTAAAGTAGCTAAAGTTGTTATAAACCCCGTCAGTAAAACGGGTCCTATAGAAATTCCATCTATTCCCAATCTCCAGGAAAAATCAAAAAAATCGATCCATTTATAATTCTCTGTCAATTGGATTAATGGCTCGTCGAATTGGAAATGATACCCGAATGCATAGGTTGTTAGAAGGAGTTCTATAATACAAATACATATGGTATACCACCTAATTACCTTATTTCCTCTATGAGGAAATAAAAAAATTAAGGAACCCGCAAATATTGGAAAAACTACAACTATCGTTAACCAAGGAAAAAAATTCGTGGTAAAAACAAGATACACTTGGACCAGAAAAGTGCGTGCTCAAAAAAAATATATTTTTTTGAGCACGCGCTTTTGTCGGTAAAGGTAAAAAAATAAAATGTAGTCGTATTCAAGTCGGATTTTTTGGAACGTATCAATAAGCTAGACCCATACTTCGAGTTGTTTCATGCCACAAATAAACTCGAACACTCAAGAAATCCGTTGGACAGGCGGATTCACATCTTTTACAACCCACACAGTCCTCTGTTCTTGGAGCAGAAGCAATTTGCTTAGCTTTACACCCATCCCAAGGTATCATTTCTAATACATCTGTGGGGCAAGCTCGGACACATTGAGTACACCCTATACACGTATCATAAATCTTTACGGAATGTGACATTGGATCTATCGATTATTTTTTTTAATAAAACATTTTCGATCTAGTAAATGAATCATATATTTAGATACCAGATGAATCAACGATTTAGATTTACCAGAATTTTTCTAATCAATCTACTTAGGGATGGGATCGACTCGTGGGAAAGCACCAAGATACTTTGATTTCTTATATTTTCGCAAACATGACCATACATTATGTATAATACATGCTAATTAGAATTTATGAATATTCTAATTTTTATAGTTTGGTTAATACTACTTAATAATTCATATTACTTATTCAACAAATTCGATTGATTGATATGAGTTGATTTTCTATTACGATAAATTGACGAAACAATAGCTGGTCCAATAGCTGCTTCAGCGGCTGCAATGCCTATAACAAAAATGGAGAAAATATTTCCTTTTAATTGGCGACTATCAAAAAAATCAGCAAATGTTACTAAATTTATATTAACCGCATTCAGTATAAGTTCAAGACACATAAGAGCTCTAACCATATTTCGGCTGGTGATCAATCCATATATGCCGATAGAAAATAAGTAGGCACTCAAAACAAGTACATGTTCGAGCATCATTAACCAACTCCTTATTAATTTCGATTCATTTAAATATAATATGAACAATAAGACAACGCATTCAATTGACTAGTATATAAAAAAAGTATGGAACAAAGAAATATATTGGGAATAGGTCGAATAAAATAATTTCTATTTTAGACATAAACAATTTTAAATTATAATTGAAGGGAAAGAAATGTGATAAGACAAAATAAAGTTTAATTTGTTTATAATTTGAAAGATTTATTATTGGCGCGCCACGGAAATTGCACCTATCAAAGCGGCTAAAAGAATTATCGAAATGAATTCAAATGGAAGAAAAAAATCTGTTGATAAATGAATTCCAATTTGTTGACTATTACTTATCAAATCGTGCTCTATAATCTGGTTTGATCTTGTAGTCCAAATAATGCCATACCATGATGTATCTGTAATAATAGATATTAGGAAACCAAAAATACTTGTACAAACCAGCAAAGTAACCCCATTCCCAAGGGTCCAAAGATTAAAATCTTTGTAATATTCTGAACTATTCATAAACATCACAGCAAATATGATTAAAACATTTATAGCTCCCACGTAAATAAGGAGTTGGGCAGCAGCTACAAAATAGGAATTTGATAGAATATAGAATAGAGATATAGAAACAAGAACTAATCCCAACGAAAAGGCACAATAAATTGGGTTGGTAAGTAATACTACTCCTATACCTCCTAAGATAAGACCTAATCCCAGAAAAACTAAAAGAAAATCATGTATGGGTCCATGCAAATCCATTATATGTAAGATAAGAGATAGATAAATCGAAATCTTTTTCATGACCTTATTGAGAACCAGACCAGAAAAAATAATTGATGATTCATAAGAAATTTCTACTTGCATTAAATCCTAAGAGGTGTGAATTAGTGTGGATACATTTATTGTACAAATTTCATGTTTTTTATGAATAGAGTAAGAGTTGCTCGAATACGAAACTATCCATTTCGAAATAATATCAGAGATATTAATTAATGAAATTTCAATACAAATTAAGACGTAATTCTTACCAACCAATCACCTGTTGATATTTGTAGTTCTTGATTATTGAGACCAAACAAAAAGGAAAAACTCATTTCTTTAAATCAAAACTAAACCCTAGAAATTCCAAAATTTTCTTTAATCAAGGATTTACTTATTTTTTATTTGAGTCGAATTCAAAATTGTTCGAATTGTATAATCATCAATTACTGCCATTGGTAAACGACCCAGGGCAATTTGATTATAATTCAATTCGTGACGATCATAAGTAGAAAGTTCATATTCTTCAGTCATTGATAAACAATTTGTTGGACAATACTCAACACAGTTACCACAAAATATACAGATTCCGAAATCAATACTGTAATTAAGTAATCGTTTCTTGCGAATATCAGTTTCCAATTTCCAATCAACGACGGGTAGATCTATAGGACATACACGAACACATACTTCACAAGCAATACATTTATCAAATTCAAAATGGATTCGACCACGGAACCGCTCCGCGGTGATTACCTTTTCATAAGGATATTGAATAGTTATGGGTAAACGATTTACGTGGGATAAGGTAATCATGAAACTTTGACCAATGTACCTTGCAGCCCGTACTGTTTGTTGACCATAGTTCATGAACCCAGTTATCATAGGGAACATATCGTGAATATATATATATATAATTTTATCTTTGTTTCTTTCTCTTATTTGATCCAAGTAGGAAATATAGAATATCATATGATATTCTTTTACAGTGAAAATAGTTGAGAAGAAGTTGTTAATAATAGATTACCGAGAGATATAGGTAAAAGAAATTTCCATCCAAGATTCAATAGCTGGTCCATTCTTATCCTAGGTAAAGTCCATCTTGTTGTGATAGGAATGAACAAGAACAAATAAGTTTTAGCTAATGTAATAAACATATCAATTGTCGGTTCAAAAACACCGTATGCTTTATTTATTTCAAAAAACTCAGAAACAAATATGTACGGAATAGAGAAATTCCAACCGCCCAAATAAAGAACTGTTACAAATAATGAAGAAACTAATAGGTTTAAATAGGAAGCAACGTAAAATAAACCAAATTTGATACCTGAGTATTCGGTTTGATAACCTGCTACTAATTCTTCTTCTGCTTCTGGTAAATCAAAAGGTAATCTTTCACATTCTGCTAGCGAAGAAATTAGAAAAATAATAAACCCTATAGGTTGACGCCACAAATTCCACCCCCCAAAACCGTATTTTGATTGTGTCTCAACTATATCAACTGTACTTGAACTATTAGATAATTATAGTCGGTGATACCATCACTGTTTCCATCGCTATTCCAGAACCGTACATGAGATTTTCACCGCATACGGCTCCTTGAGGACCTTAAATAAATCTAAAGGTTGGGTCGTATTATTTTTTATCTTGATCTGTTTATAAGATGTATAAGATTAAAATTTTTTGTACGATCCCGAATTAGACCAATTGAATTCTGTATGTTCTGCTTTAATAATAATTTATATTATTTATAATATAAATAATATAAATTAAAAAAATTTAAAGTGCTTCTGAATTGATCTCATCCTTTGATTTAAAAATTTCAGTAATCATTTTAAGTTTTCCTTGTTGAGTAATAACTTAATTCTTCAATCAAATACTCCTTATAAAGATATCAATAACCCTTACTTTTCACTTACGAAAAGAAGTATACATTAATTCATGAATTATGATACGAATGCTATCTATATAAATATGAATATAGAAAGGAAAGAATAAAAAATAAAATATATTTTTTATTCTTTTTTATACTATAATTGCATTTCTTTCTATTTTTTTTTTTTCGTTTCTATTCTTCTTTCTGTTTCTGCGAAAAGTGGGTTTACAAAATCAAAACAAAGGATTTTTTCGTTTCCGATAGTCATTTATTTAATCGACGGATAGGAGCATACTCTGGATCGGAATCGTGGGGAGTACTGCCTGATCATTTCTACCAACTTAAAGCCCCAATTAATATTCTTTAAGTACATTATGCAGAAATATTATTTTACATAATCTCCATTACAAATCCTTTGTGTATTTTGGTGTTTCTACTCATCCACTCGTTTTTGTTCAATCATCAAAGGTAATCCATGTACGATAATACATACAAACGATAGTGAAAACTCACTATGGTGTATCTTTTTAACCCGCTTCAAGTCAGGATGACTAATTACCTAATCTTGGGGCAAACGCTTTCTTCCGCTTATGTTTATCCGTTCAACTCTCTAACTCTTATACATAGAAAATGAGACTCAAGTTTTTTACTGCCAATTTTTATCTATAAGCTGTTTTCTTTCACTCATATAACTTTCTGATTTAGTTCATCCAGCCGAATACTGAATAAAAAATGAAGATATTTACTCAATTCATTCCGCCATAAAGGAAGAAATAGAGAAAAATTTATGTCTTAACGAGTCGCACGTAGAGATATTGATAACACACATAAAGTTAATGGTATTTCATAACTAATCGATTGAGCAGCAGCTCGTAGACCACCTAAAAAAGAATATTTATTATTTGACCCGTATCCTGACATAAGAAGGCCAATGGGAGAAATACTTGAAACGGAAATCCATAAAAAAAGACCGATATTGAGATCCGATAAAACAAGGCGAGAACCAAAAGGAACTACTGAATAGCTTACTAAAATGGATATGACCGCTATGGATGGTCCGATACTGAATAAACGAGTATCTCCTCTAGATGGAAAGAGATTTTCTTTGAAAAGAAGTTTTGCCCCATCGGCTAAAGCTTGAAGAACTCCTAAAGGTCCGGCGTATTCAGGGCCAATACGTTGTTGTAGCCCTGCGGATATTTCTCTTTCTAACCATACAATTACTAGTACACCCATTGTGATTCCCAATACAGGAGTAAAAATAGGAATAAGTATCCATATAATTCCATAAGCCTCTTTTAACAATTCCAATCTAGAAAAAGAATTGATATCTTGTACTGCTGTTCTATCAATTATCATTTCAACGATCAACTTCTCCCATAATGATATCTATGCTACCGAGTATTGTCATAATATCAGCCAATTTCATTCTTTTAACTAACTGAGGAAGAATTTGCAAATTGATAAAACCTGGCGGTCGAATTTTACACCTCCAAGGAAAAACGCTCTGATCCCCTATTAGAAAAATTCCCAATTCTCCCTTTGGGGCTTCAACTCTCACATAGAGTTCTTGTTTCGGCAATTCAAATGTAGGAGAAGGTTTTTTACTAATAAATCGATAGTCAAAATCATTCCATTCTGGATTCCTTTCTCTATCAAAGTATCGGTTTTCTAAATTCTCATACGGCCCCCCCGGAATTCCTTCTAGAGCCTGTTGAATTATTTTTATGGATTCTGTCATTTCTCCAATTCGAACTAGATAACGAGCTAATGAATCTCCTTCTTTTTGCCACTGTATTTCCCAATCAAATTCGTCGTAACACTCATAATGATCAACTTTACGGAGATCCCATTGTATTCCAGAAGCTCGTAGCATTGGTCCTGATAAACCCCAATTTTTTACTTCCTCTCTCCCAATAATGCCTACCCCTTCAACTCGTTCTAAAAAAATAGGATTTCGTGTAATAAGTTTTTGATATTCAGTAACTCCTGTTAAAAAATAATCGCAAAAATCTAAACATTTATCGATCCAGCCATAAGGTAAATCGGCCGCTACTCCTCCAATACGAAAAAAATTATGCATCATTCTCATACCAGTGGCGGCTTCAAATAGATCATATACTAATTCTCTTTCTCTGAAAATATAGAAGAAAGGAGTCTGCGCCCCGAGATCTGCCATAAAAGGACCGAGCCATAAGAGATGCGAAGCTATACGACTCAACTCCAACATAATTGTTCGGATATAGCTGGCTCTTTTAGGTACTTGGATATTTCCCAACAACTCTGGCCCGTTTACGGTTATTGCTTCTGTGAACATGGTAGCTAAATAATCCCAACGTGTTACATAAGGCAGATATTGTATAATTGTTCGGTTTTCCGCAATTTTTTCCATTCCTCGATGTAAATATCCTAATATTGGTTCACAATCAATAACATCTTCACCGTCGAGAGTAACAATGAGTCGAAGAACACCATGCATTGATGGGTGGTGGGGGCCCATATTTACTATCATGAGGTCATTTCTTGCAGCTGGTATATTCATAGGTTTTTCCTCCGTTCATTCTTTCATGAATTACTGAAAGTTAAAATAAGTTCATTAAAATTCAAGATCTAATAAATCAAATAATTCAAAACGACTCTTCAAATCAAATTAACGCGTTTTTGAGTACCGAATATTTAACTGATTAATTAATTGTTTATAACGTATTCTATTTTTCTTTGACAAATAAGACAGCATCCTTTGGCGTTTTCCCAAAATTTTACGGAGGCCTCTCTTAGATAAATAGTCTTTTCTGTGTAATTCCAAATGTGACGAAAGTGTTCGTATCCTATTAGTGAGCCTTAGTATTTGAAATGCAACAGACCCCCTCTTTTCTTCTTTTTCTTCGTACGAAATAATCGAGATGAATGACTTTTTTACCATGAAATTAAATCTTTTCCCCCTCTCCCCCCACTGGCCCTTATTACTATATATTTTTATTGATCAATAATAATAGTGCTACTCATTTTTTTTTGGTATACACAATAGAATAAAACAATCTTAATTTTGTTAAAAATTAGCAATTTAAAAATTGTATTCGAATAGGTAGACAAAAAGATGGTTGTCTACACTCACAAAAGATAAAAAATTCTACCCCTAAAATTTAAAAATAAAATAAATGATGAAAAAATATTCGTCATTTATAGATATTGATATGTCATTGAATTAGTATCATGTATCAGAATGGAATGTAAAAAAACGTATGCGTGCTTCTTTTTGTCTTCATATACGCAATCCAGCACGGGAAATAAAGTAAATCCATCTGTATTTAACTTTTTTTCAGTACACGGTCAATTCATTTTTAAATTGCGGATACATATGTGTCCTTACCATACTGAAACGACTACCATTATTGGTATCAAACCAATATCGATTGATACAAGCGAAATCTTCTAATCGATAATTAGGCCAAAGAAAGAACTTTAATTTAATTAGTGTATTTTTATCTCTTTTTCTTTTATTCAAAACTGGACTCTTTACCGTATTTTCATTACAAAATGTCACATTTAGGGACATACCATTTCTATTCATAAAATAGAAACAAATTAGAATTCTCAATTCTCTACGACGTCGAGGGGATAAAATACTTTCAGGAACAAACAAATCATAATGATTTTTGTCTCTATTTTCAGCCATCTTTTGATGTTTTGGAATGAATTCATCAGAATTTTTCTTATTAACCTGAGCTTTTTCTCGGTGCCTTTGATTAATTGTGTACTTACTCTTATGAACCACAGAAATACCTATAGTTTGATACATAAAAAATTGTCCTTCCTTTTTTATAGACAGACGAATGGGTTCGATAAGTAATATTCCCTTTTTAAGCAATTCTGTAAGAGTTAAATTTTTCTGAATCATTAAAATATCCAGATTCAGCTCGCCCCTTTGAATAGAGGCTATAGTAACTTCTTTTGGGTTTATCAGTCTAAGCAGGAGACAATATACTTTAATGTTATTCATTGTTTTTTGATTTAAAAGATCATCCCATCTCAATTGAAAAAGCAAATATCTTTTTAGTAAGAAATCAAACTCTGCGTCTATGTTTATGTTCTTCTTGTATTGTTTTTTCTTTTTTTTCATCTTTGATACCGCAGAATTTTCTTCAATATCTTTTTCGTGCTTTAAAAGAGTTGATTCAAAATCTGTTTGGACTGCGCATTTTTTTTCTCTTTGATTTTCTTTTTTTAATTCAAGAGATTTTTTTTCATTTGAAAAAATTGATATAAATCTTTTTTTTTTTACAGTGGTGTTTTTATTTTCACTGGCATTTTCGTTTACATTAAAAAGAAATTTGATTGGTCTGTCCCATGAATTAATTTTATACGAATTATACAGTATTAAAAATTCTGGGAAAAACCAAAGCTCGAAATTTGATATGGGACAACTTATTATTTCTTCATTCATTCTCATCCAATCAAAAAGTTTTGTTTTATTGGATGGGTTGATTTCTTTATTTTGATGAATCGTAGGATAAAAAAGACTTTTCTTGTCGATTTTATCAATTATTTTATAATTATAATTATTAGCCCTAATCTTAGTATATTTATTCTTGTCGGTGTCAGTATCCATATTGCTCCAAGCCCCAATATCGATTTTCTTCCTAAGACGAAAATTGAGAAATATACAATCAAAATATTTTCTATCCGGATTTGTCTTTATATCTATAATATCTATAATATTATTTTCTACTAGATAATTATTGATCGGAATACCCATCGGCGTATTAAAAAATTTTCGTTTATGTTCGTTGGAATTATAAAAAATATATTGGTTATGATTTACTTGTAAGGGGAATCCAAAAATATAAGAATCTTTCTTATCCTTATACTTAATAAAATTATATGATAAAAGATTGTATCTATGTTGTTTTTTAACATTTTTTTTTTTTTTTTCGAAGTTAATTAATTGGTTTTTTTCATATGAATAACGTTTGTTTAAATGTTTATTTTGAACTATAAAGTTTTGATTTACTATATTTTTCCTTTTTTGTGGTACTAACGTAGACTGAGATAAATCATCTTGATAATAACCTTTTATCCAATTTTTACATTGATGTATTCCAGAATTTCGTAGGTTCTTATGTCTTAAATCGGAATGTAATATTTTATGTGTTCCAAAAAAATAATCCTTTATTTCATTCTTAAGAAAAAGAGATCTTTCATTATATTGAAAGACATATCTCAATCTTAACTTATATAAATTATAAAAGTTAAAGACTGTTTTTTGTAATAATTTGTAAAAGACATATGCTTGTGACAAATAAGATAAGTCACAAAAAGTATGTGAGTTCTTATTACTAATATTAGAAAGTGACTCTTTTATAGTATAAATAAGCTGAGTTTTCTTTTTTTTTGTGTTATCCATTTTTTCTTGATTTGTTTCATTTTTGTAAATATAGTTATTATAGGAACTGTATTTATTAAGAATTTTTTTTGGTGATTCAAAAAAAAAAGAAAAAAAAAGTTGTGCATTTTTTCTAGGAATATTACTGATATATAAAAAGATATTTATATATATCCTTTCAATGAAAAAGTTTATAAAATAATTTGCTTTACGAATTAGTTGAACTTTTTTTCTTTTTAAAATATGCCTAATATTTTTTGGTGATTCCAATCTTTTATCATCATAACTCATTTTGTTAAAACTAATATTTATATGTAGGCTTATAAACTTTTTTTTTTTGTCTTTTGAAATTGTTTGTAGTTGATTGATGATTGTCTTTCTTCTATCAGTTAGATCTTGTATTTTTTTTTTTGTCAAAGAAAGAGTTGTGCAATTCGTGGATTCAATGTTAATCGATGATTCATGAATTATCTCATTATTTCTTATCAAAGTTTTTTCTTTTTTGCTTTCATTCAATTCATATATTTCTATTTGTCTCGATCCAAATAATATAATTTGGTTCATTTTTGATAATTCTTTTATTTTTTTTTTTATAAATTTAATGTTTTTATTTTTAATAAACCATTTTTTTCTTTCTTTTGAGATATTTATAAAAAAATTTCTTCTTTCTTTTAAAATTATTAGAACTCTAAAACATTTCTTTTTCAATTTTATAAGTTTTTTTTTGAGTTCTTTAAGAATAGGTTCAAAAAATGAAAGTTTTTTTCGTGGAGAACCAAAAGGAAGTTCAGTTTCCATTCCAAAAACTGTTAAAAAAAAAAAATCATTTTTTTGTTCTTTATTTTTCAGTGGATAGTTATAAGTTTCTCGTCGCTTAAACTTAGATTTGTGCCAAGGTTTCAGATGAAAAGGAAATAGGATCTTTATCTGAATACCGTCTCTTAACCAGTTTTTAGGAAATTCTTTTTCTGATAATTGAACGCCGTTATAGGTGCATTTAACATGCATTTCTCTCTTCCAATCCTTTAAATCCTCGAACCATTCGGGAAATTGAAATAATAGTATACGACCGATATTTTTAACTATTATCAATGATGGTAATATAATATATTTTCTCAGAATTGATTGGGTTATTAATAAAAGACCTCTTATTACTTGAGCAACTCCAAACCTAGCCCAGGCTTTTCCTACTTCTATACGTGTTTTCTCTCTTCTTTTTTGTTCTTCTCTTTTCTTAGCTTTTTTTTTAGTACTTTCTTTTGCCCTTTTCTCTGTATAATCTATAATTTTTAATTCTGTGTTTTTCCATAGCCAATTTTGGAAATTTTTTTTAATTGGCTCGGAAATATCAAAAGAAAAAGAAACGCCTTTGTCTATTCGGTCCAAAAAAGTGGGGGAATGTACATTTGCTTCAAACGCTTTCCAAATAACTATTTTACGCCTTTGGGCACGTATCGAGCCTGTTATTATGTCTCGCCGAAAATCCGATTGTTGTGAATAACGTATCAAATAAATGTCGCCTGTTTCATCATCATTATTATTAGGATCCTGGGGATTACAAGAAGTATTGGTATCTTCTAGGTCATAATTAAAAACTACTACACGTTTGCTTTTTCTTGAACGAATCGGCGAATTCTTTTCCAAAAGTTCTTTGTTTTCTTGCTCCTCTTGTTCTAAATTAAAATTGTCGATTAATTTGTATAACCATCGAGGTACTTTTTTTATGATTTCTTTTAGCCTAATAAATTGTTTTATAATGTCTTTATTGTTAGGATCAGCTTGAACTCTTTTCAATAGAAATTTTATTTCTCTTTTTCGCCCTTCCGGATTAATTCTTGCTTGTTTATATTCAGTAAATAAATACTTTTTTTGAAAATTTAAACTTGATCTTGATGTTGGTTTTTCAGAAAATTCATTAATTAAGTTGAACAAAAAAAAAAAATGGATTTCTTTTTTTAATGATTTGTTTTCTATTCTATCAAATCCATTTTTTTTTTGTTCAAATTCTAAGTTATTAAAAATAAGAAAGAGATCCCGAATTTTATTTTTACAACCTCTTTCTATGTAAGTTTGTATGGAAATTTTGTCTTCGATTGAAAGCGACAAAAATTTTTTAATTTGTCCACGGGACGCGCTATTCAAAAAAGGGTCATATACCTTAGGTAAGTATTCTTTTTTTGTATTTTTTTTATTATATAAATATAATTTTAATTTACATAATCTATTTTTTTTTTCGAGTATATCCAGAATAAGAGAATTTCTATCTAGAGTTTTATCTAGAGTCTTGACTCTATTTATAATTTTGGTGTTTAGGTTTTTTCTTTTTTCTTTATTATTATAACTCCAATGAGTATACAATTCATCAGGGTAGAGTTTCTTTAGTGTGAACAAAGGCATCTTTCTTTCTATCATCTCAAAAAAAGTTGACAAACTGGGTGGATACGTAAAAGATATTCTTTCTTTTCCATCACTTTGACATGTATGAAAAAAATATTGTGACATTTCATTTTTTATTAAGGTTATAACATTTTCAAATCTATTGTTTTTTATATACCGAAATGGCCGATTCCATACTTTATAATTGAAAAGAATAGGCAAAGGGGGCTTTTCAAAGCGGAGGAGATCTTTTTTTTCTTTAAATATTTCTAACTTCGAATTTTCTTTATTCCGATCCACATCCAGATAATAAGTTTCATAAACGGGTCTATTTTTATATTGTGTCTCTTTAAAGAGGAATTCATCTTTTGTTTTTTCCTTTCCATTTACTCGTATCTCTTCCGTTTCATCGATTTTGTCCGGATCCTCCTTTTCTTCCGAAAAAAGGGAAGGAGAAGGATCTTCTTCGGTGGCTCCCTCTTGTTCCTGTTTAGTCCCCTTCGTTTCTGAAGTTGTTTCTACATCTGTTTCTTCCTCACTTTCCCCCCTTTCTTTCTTTTCTGAGGTTTCTTTCAGTTTCTTAGTAAGAATGGTTGACGGTATTCTGCCTAAATAGTAGACACAGGTAATAAATAAGAGAATACTAAAGATTCGAGCCATAAAATTTCTCAATTCTGACACTAGGTACTTATTAGATCTAATAAGTACATTAGATCTAATAGAATTCTTTTGCTGTATCCAGACTAATACCAATCCAACCCATTTCATGAAAAAAATGTGACCAATTAACCAACCAACAAAACTACTTGTTACAAATAACATCTTGTTGTTGCATCGAAACATATAAATGTTGACTAATCTGACTAACATTGAACTTGGTAAAATGAAATGGTTGAATAATTGAAAAATGAGATTATTCAGGAATACACATTGAATGCTAAGATTACGCATTGAATTTCTGTTAGTAGATCCATAATCAAAAAAGTGTTTGTGATTGTTCCAGAAGAAATGAAACAAAAGATACGGTAGAGCTAGGACAGTTATTGTATGAGGTCTACCCAATGCTAGATGCAGAGGCACATAATAGATCGATATGAACATCATGAGCTGTCCCGTAATAAAACCGGTTGTTGCTGATACTTTCTTCTCGGTTCCTTCTTCCATAACGCGAGCTCGGAGAAGGAAGAGATAAGAGGGCCCTATGGAGAATGTGGTCAGAAATCCATAATAGAGTCCGACCACAACGACCGAATTTATTATCTTGATGCATAAGGATACTAGATTACCTAGTATAAAAGATTGAAAAATCATCACAAACCTCCCCTTTTTCTTTTCTATTTCAATTTCTGGATTATTATATGATGATTTTTTAACTTTCCATATATAGAAATAGAAAGAGATAGACTAGAA